TTCAACAGTGATCAGAGAACCAAAAATCAGACAATGACAGAGCGTCCTCTGATTAAGGATTGGCAGAGAAGAAAAATGGGAAAGAAGAGAAAGAACTTGGGCATACAGATCTTAATAATCAAAAAAAGAATTCTCCCTTAGCCCGAATTCATATAATCTAAAGGGCACTCCCTAAAAAGAAAATGATTCCGTGTGAGCATTACTTCATATTTGGAAGTAGAAGGGGAAGGGAAAACTTCCGTCGCTGGAGACCGGGCACTCTATGCTCAATACCAAGGAATATATGATATGGTAGAGTCCAGGAAAAGCTCTTAAGCTTCTTTTGGGAATAAGGAATGGAAATAGAAGACTGACAAATTGAAAAAGGAAGCAATATAGGAGCATTTGACCAAGTCTCTTTCTTGGCCAAAGGATGACTTTTTCTGCCCCCTGCCATTTCTTTCAGTCGGCCCGGGAATGGCGTGGCGCGGCTCAACAATCTCCTTCTCGGATTGAGCTCCCCAGACCAATATCTTTCTGTGCTTTGGATTAGCCATTCGCTCACGGTCCCCGGAAGCTTGAATACAAAGGGCGGGAGGAGAGCCCGGCGAAAAAGATGCTTTGAAGCATCTATGGTATGGATCCCAATCCATATATCAGAGCCACCCGCGCCCCTTCATAACTGACTCCAATTGTTAGACATGAGAAAGCAGAGCGGATTCGAAGAAGTATGTCGTGGCCAGTTAGACCCGTCGTCTGCGCTAAAGGTAATGTAACTAAGATATATTTCCTCATAGTCGAAGGTGAAAGCTCCTTTTTGGACTTTCTACGCATTCCTTTTTATTTTTTACTATATGAAATCCACACTTTGACACCTGAGATTCCGTAACGAGTATATACTTCTCCAGGAGCATAATCTCTTTTCTGGTGAAATATTCCATACTTCTAGACGGAAGCATTCGACCTTTCTGTGATCGCTCCATCAAGACCTCTTCTGAATCGCCTTCCTTTTTAGACAAGTCAGTGATTTTCTTAGACGTTGTGCATCTATTTAGATTCTTTTCCTTCTTCATAGCCCACTTTCACTATTGAGATCACCGGGCCTAGGAATTCCATCAATACTGAATAAGGAGATGGATTTGCTTTCTCTACTCTACCTCTACCGAATACCGGAGAATCTTTCTCGCCTAAGCACACGAAAAGAAATCTCTGCTTTTCTCCTCCGTCTACTAGCAAAGAGATGAGAAAATAAGCGATGAAAAGAGCCTTCTTCTTTTATGCAATTAGTTTCAAACCTTTTCCAACGGGAGTGGAAGGAAGTAGGTCAAGCACATAGTAGAGTAACGATTCCCTCTTTCTCCTCGCCGAGAATCCTTCTATCAAAAGAAAGAAATTATAGATTAGGTCCATAGATTAAGCATTTCACTCATTCCCCTTTATCAGTCTGCTATCTAAGTTATTCTCGCCCTTGAGTACTTCTTACTTTTTCCTTTCTTAAATTAGAGAAAGTTCTGCCAAGGCTTTAGAACAAAACAGCCCTTTCCTGCAGTCCTTCTGGCTCTCACTGCCGTAATTGACACTAAGATCTCGGGAATTCCACCTTCTAAGACAAAGAATGCGAAGATAAGGGGCTAAGGAGATTCATGATTGACGAAAAACCTATACACCTGTAAAGTGAGGTCATTGTTGCGATCCGCGCCCCCGGAACCCTCTGTCATCGAAGTACTTATTTCCAGCTACATCTGCTTGAAAGAAGGTAGAAAAAGCCGTCTCAAAGACAAAGGCAACCTATGAATCTTATGACTTTCTTTTTCGACGTTCATGCATTTTCTCATATATTATAAAGCACGGATTCTCTCAAAGTGCTTGATTCGCTCCTTCCTCAGAGAAGAAAGATTTTTTCATCCTTTACCTTCTACGGAAATAGACTTCTGAACTAGGCATCTTAGTAGCCATGGCACAAAATATGGAAATGAGTCCTAGCACTTCCATCCCCCTTGTTGGAGAGGAAATCGCTCTAGGGGTCTTAGTAGGCGAGTAATCCATTTTTTAGTGAGAAAAGTCTATGAATGTAAAGTAATTGTGAAAGCGTCTCAATGCTTGGTGGTCATGGCGCGGGGAAGGCATGGCAACAACTGCGGATGAATGCCCCTAAGAACTCTGGGGCAAACCTAAACCAAAAGAAAGGCCCGAAGAAAGGAAATCAGAGTAGAGTGAAGATCATAGCACTTAGATCCCAGGGGAATAGCCAACAAAGAATTTTTACTTGATAGCCCTAGATTCCACTTTTGAGAAAATTGGGGACCCTTATTAGGTTAGGGAAAATCCATGAGCGAACTTTTCCATATATAAGAGTCAATAGCATAAAAGAAGAAAGTCTTTAGTCCAAGTGGGAATGCTGCCTGACCCGCATTAAGATCAGCACCTCCGCGTTCTTCTTTCTTAGTATTCTCCTTTCTCTTGATGGAATGCCTCAATAAGCGCGCTCCCGCTTTCCTTTCCTTCGTCAGCGGACCTCTTCGCGAACTTGTCCAATCAGTGCCAGAAAGAGAGAGCCCTCAATGATCGCAAAAATGAGGAGAGTGGCTAGGATTTGGCACGAGATATCTGGGGGTGTGGAAAGGGCGGCAGTGAGCAGGGAAAAAAGGATCAAAAGGCGACGATTGTTTGTGAAGCTTTCTACGGACAGAAGCCTTCTTTCTAGTAAGCCGATCACAATTAGGGGTAGCTGTGAGGATATGGCAGTAATGAAGGTAATGCGTAGAGTTAAGCGAATATGGTCATAGATCTTAGGTTCTAACTTGATGCTGAGTGCCTTTTGGGATGTTGTTCCCATGTGGTATAGAAATTGCCAAAGATGTGGAAGTATCCGGGCATGAGTTAGGAGTATGAATAAGAGGAAGGAGGCAGCACTTAAAATGAGTACTCTTTTGTATTTCTTCCTTTGTTCTTTATAGGCACTTGGTATAAGAAATGCCCAAATTTGATAAGTGATGCCGGGTAATGCGAAGTAGGAGGCTGTGATAGTAGCTGTTGTGAGATATGTCGAGAATGCTTCTGTTAATTGTGTACAAAGGAAATAGGATTCCATGGGCAAGCTTCTAAGATTGAGAAAGGGTTTTGCTAATAGAAAGATTAACTCTTGGGCGAAGTAGTAAGAGGTGCCCCATGTCAGAGCCATGCCTATGCCTATCCAAAGGGAGCGTATTTTGACTTCTTTGATAAGAGTTTCCGGTGCGAAATGCGAATTATAGGATATGTAGGAATTCAAAGGAGAAAGAGTGTCGATGAGTAATAGGGATCTTATTTGTCAGTATCTCGGCGTAGCCTGCTGCTCATTTGAACTTCTCTAGGAAGTTATTCCATCTTTTGACTACCCTTATGAAGAGCTTAAGAGTAGCCAATAAGAGTGTATATAATAGGAGTAGGAAAATGAGCCCCTTTATTGGTGAGGGTTTCGTGGCTAGGTAATACCCAAAATGAAGGAAAGCATTTTCGCGAAGAGAATAGTAAATGCTATAGCTCCTCCTATTTAGAAAAATACTAAACTTCTCTTGATGATTTTCTTTATGATAGTTTGTAGCATTTCTCTTTCTTCTTTCATTAGCCTTTCTATAATAGGACTTAGAAATGCGATCATTTCCTTCAATAGCCTGTCAATACTAGTTCTTATAAATGCTAGCATTGACTTTCTCTTTTCGATCTTCTAATGCATTATGGCCCATTCTTTTAGATCTTTGACTTTCTTCTTGTAGCCTGCACACGAAGTCTACTTTCTGACCCCCCTATTTGTTTGAGGAAGTTAGACTTCTTTATTTTGCTATCCTGAGATCTAATTCCTCCGGGGAAGAAACGACAGAAAGATATGAACTGGGTAAATAGAAATGGAAAAGAGATCTTTCCAATTCATAAAAATGAGAAGCTTTTTCTACATCCATATGATCTACTAAAGTAGATCGGTATTGCCCATACAAGAAGATCTTGGTCCATGGAGTCCGAAGAAGGTAAGAACTCCAACCTGTCCGATGCTTCTTCGGCCAAATACAATATACAAGTGGGACCTGCACTATGAGCAAGCTGTGCGAAAAAGTCCTTCTTTTTTCCGCTGCCGAAAGAAGTTGGGCGAAATAGGCTTCGACCGGGAAACCAGAAATTTTTGAGTTTTCGCCATGGCTTACAGGTTGAGCCACTAGAATGGAATAATATAAGAATCTCTGGAGATTGATCTTTTCGACTTTGCGTTTGGCCTCCAAGTCGTAAGAGGCTTTCCCTCTGTAAAAGACTGCTTCTGAATGGCATAATTGTCCTAGATTTTCCTCGATCTTCAAAGAAAACTGACTTGTCCTACTCCTTCTTCTACTTGAGGATCGTCATTGTTCTGTCACTAATGATCTAATAATCTCACTTCTAGTAGTGCACGCGATGGACTATCCTCTCACTTGCCCTTCCTTGTATTGAGAAAAGGCTAAGAATCCTGAGAGAAGCGAACCGAAGCTTCTTCTATATAAATATGAATATATAAATATGTATAAATATGAAAGGCTCCTTCCCTTCTATTTGAGAGTTTTCTATCTATATACTCCATCTTTTTCATAAGAGAGATTAGATGCCGCTTTTCTGAATGATTCGGGGGCTGATCGATTTTCCTTCTGCTTTTGTCGTCTTTCGTAGATAGTGAGAATCTCATATTAATAAGGAATCCATGAGTGGAAACCTTCGGAGCTTTTCTCTTCGACATCTACTAAGGAATTCCGCAGGATACAGGAAGGGCTTTGCTCTTCCATGCATTTACGCTAGAATTCTTCTGTCTAAGGTCTCTCCGGGGGACTTAAGTGAAGACTTCTCTTTTCATAAAATTTCTCACTTCCACTTCGAATGAGATTATAGGATGCGATTCGAGGGAATTGGAGGAGATTCTAGTTCTCCTGAAGTTCTTTTCTTCCGCATCTATCACTTAGAGAGAATTGATGCCAATGATGTCTTCCGCATCGAACTAGACTCTCGCGAGCCACTGAAAATTAATGAATGATGTCACGGTGATTGAAAAAAATCCTTATTTATATAGGCTAAAGAAAGGAAAAGACAGTGCTACGTAGAATACCTATACTCTTTTAAGAAAGACCTTATTTGCCAACCTAGTCAAGCTTGTCCATCTACCTAGTCTTAGCCACCTACTTAAGTCGAGGCAGAAGAATTAGACTGGATTATACTCTTTCTCTTAAGAGATTATGATTCCAAGAAGGCGGAGCCATCCATATATACCCGATAAAGAGTAAAAGTGCATAAAGAAGAGAAGGCAAAAAGAACGAGTCAACTAGCAAGTCCTTTTCTTCGTTTTCTTCCTCAAAGATTTCCCAGCTGTTAAAGCATATCCGAGTAGTTGGTATCGAGCCTTAGGTTAAGAAAGTAGAAATAGCTAAAGGACACTAAGGGAGGGAAAGAGTAAGGAGAGGCCCCATTGGCACCCAGATTTGCGTCTTTATCTGCAGCTGAGTTAGCTTCTCGGTAGCAATGATGAAAGACAAACCGCATTTCTCCGTGGATAGCAAGAATTTTCTGGATCAGATGATAGGATCTCCATGGAGGCTTTGCACCCCGAGAAAGACAGTCATAGAGAATTTAGGAATCCATTTCGACCCTGCATAATACCCATGATTCCGAAGCCATAGAAGACCTTGTAGAAGAGCACGGACCTCAGCAACTATGCTAGTGGTCTCCCGGTTGAATAAGCATGTAGAACCTCGCCATTAGCTGTGCGGAGAATTCCTCTTTCTGCGCTGGGACCGGTCCTCTTGAAGCACCATCTGAGTGAAGTTTCACCACAGTACAGGGGGGCTTTAGCCAATGAACTGCCCTTACTGTAACTGTTTTTTTCTTGTCGCGGTGGATAGCGTAATTGGCGGCAATTAGCACTGAATGAAATTCTCGTTTGACATTACAGAGAACTCTTTCGGCGCTTTGAATAGTTTTTCAAAGACGCCCCTCTTTCTATGTTTCCAAAGCTCTCAAAGAGTCAACGAGGGTAAGAAATTGTGGGATAAAGACGCTCGATGACTGTACCACCATGAGAAGGAAGCTTGAGGCACTCGTCGATAATTCATATTCACTGATAGCAGTCGGCACAAGTGAGACCAAAGAGACGAGGCTACAGTGCTTGTGAGGAAAACTTGATTAAACGTTTCCATATTACCCACATGGCAGCAGATACATTTAGAAGCCAATTGGATGCCTTTCTTCCATAAACCTTCATCAAGCGGAAGACGAGAGTGAAAGAGTTTCCATAGAAAGACAAAGATGTGTTTTGGCAGCAACTTGTGCCACATGCATTTGGCGGATGATAAGATAGCCTTTGATTTCCGAACCATGTGCCAAGCGGACGTGATTGAGAATGAGCCATTGGACGTTGCAGTCCAGCAAGGGATGTCATCCCGTTGAGAAAGAATAATGTGCTGATCTAGAACAGCTTGACGAACAGAAAATGGCAGAGCAGACGAGGCCGAACTGGAGAATTGAGTGGGAGTTGGAAAGAGCTCTTTGACAGTGGTAAGCAAACAATCCCGTGGCCTACTGAGCGCTGTATCCAGAAGCCAACGATCTAGCCATATATTTCAATCACCTTTGCCAACTAACCAGTAAATATATTTCTCTACCAGAGGTCGAAGAGAAAGCATTCCTTTCCATATGTGGGAGCGAACTTGACAAGGATGCATATTATAACAGTATTGTCTTTTGAGAAAAAGAGACCACAAAGAGTTCTGAGTTCTTAATTTCCACCAGAATCCCACAGAGTAGGCTTGAATAATATCTTGTAAGGAGCGCAGAATAATACTACAGCACTTACGCCAAGAAAGCCAATGAGCTTTATTCTTTCCGTCCAATTGATCCCAAAAGGAAGTTGGCAAAGATTTTCTCAATAGCTTGAATGACAGAAATAGGGGGATGACGGATAGCGATTTGAAAAACTGTAATGGAGTGAAGGACATAGTTAATGAGCGTAACTTTACCTGCTGCGGTTAATAGGTTAGCCATCCAAGTCCCTATCTTGTACTGGATCTTAGCAAGAAGAGGGTCAAAAAGCTGCTTCTTCCTACCCACAAAAAGGCAGTGTCTCAAAATTGAGGAAGAATTTTGGAAGTAGAAATCCCACATGAAGTTGTTCAAGGAGGGATAAGGCAATACCAAACTTTTTCATGCATCAGTTCAGCAGACTAGAAAGCTGTTTGCTATTCACCAACTCAAGGATTCTCAAGGTAGATGGCTGACTGAAGAGGCAGAGCTTCAAAGTGCTATACTGTCTTATTTTACAGGGCAGCTCTCTTCTTCTGGCATTGAAGAGGATTCTACTATCCTTGAGATTATCCCTTCCATAGTTTCTGCCGACATGAATGAGCCTCATATTACTCCCCCCCCCCACTATGGCATTAGTTAATAAAATAGTTTTATCGGGGACAAAGCCGCAGGTCCTGATGGATTTACTGGCCACTTTTATACGAGCTGCGGGGGTATTCTCGGTTAGGATCTTTTTAGAGCATGGAATTCTTTGCAGGTTTCACTTTTACTAAAGCCTGGACGAGTACTTAGATTCTTACTATTCCTAAGGTAAGGCTAATATCTTCTTTTCAAGATCTAAGACCTATAAGCTTGTGTAATTTCTGTAATAAGGTGACTTCCAAGATTAGAACTGCAAGACTTGCTGCAGTCCAGCCTGAAAAGTCGTCTTCGAGTAGTCCATACTCAATCCATAGTAAAGTCTCGCGTCAATATGATGATATTCTAGATTTTCTATTAGAAAGTGAGATTAGGACTTGGGACTACTTGATAGGTTTTTGAGTCATAACGGCAGACCTTTCGTCCAGTTTCACGGCTTTGAGCCGGGTTGAGTGTGTCGCTGGGTTTTCCGTTCTGTGTTCCTCTTATCTTAGAGGAAGAAAGAAATACCTCAAATCAGGGTCGAAGCCTATTACAATTGTAGCTTTGTCGATTGAAGTTCATTCCCTCCCTAGCCTTCCTCCCTTTCGTGCCAACCTTGATCGGACTTGTATTTCATCGCTCTCATATAGCCTATTATTCTTTCAAGACATTCACATCCCTAGGCTATAATTGATCCCAGAAGAGAAAAGCATTTTTATCCTCGTGCACAACTAATGCCTTGAGCTAAGTAAGCCTCCCTTTTCTTAAATAGTGAGCGTAAAATTCATTCGTGGGGCCACTGCAAGCTATTCCTTTGAGCTCTATCAGGAAGGAAGGATGGGATGTCAGCGAAGATTAGATCCCTGGAGAGAGAAAAAGGAAGGAGATATACTCGAATCACCACCGAATAAATCACAAAAGAAAGATATGGCACGGTCTACATCCAACTATCCTTTCGAGCGAGAACGAGGACTTGGAATTGACTAGAAAATGGAATAGGTGATAGCGTGAGAGATTGACTTTCACAATAGGAATTCTTTGATCAGAGACCTGTCTTCTATCTTATAGTCTACGAGCGGGGATCTTTCGTATACCTGCCCGGGAACTCGAACGGAAGGACCAAGAGGACCCGCTTCAAGACCTTCCTTGATCATAAAATGGCTACTGATTTGACTCAAGAAATTAGATCTTCCCGCTTCAAGAATTCAATCCGTAAATCTAATCGATAGGTTTTCTTATCATTTCGCGTCTTTCTTCATTGACTTTTTGATCAATGGCCCGGCGTGAGCTAAAGGATTTATAGATGTTGAGGGCTTGCTTGACTAATGATCAGAAGACTCCTGAACTTCCTTCTTTTTCAACAAAATGAAATGAAGAACTAAACAAATTTTCCAAGAAGATCTTTCCCTGTAGTGAATGAATTCCTCCTCAACTCAATCTCTCTTCCTAACCTTGACTCGGAGATCAGATTCTATGCAATTCTCAAATGAAAAGAAAGTGAGACTCTTTCAATCAGCCGAGTGGAATTTCTCTTTAAAAGCCCACCCGAAAGGGAGAACATATGCTTCTTGTACCTGTATAGCCGAAGAACTAAAAGCAAGGAAGCAATCCTCGTCGTACTACTTCTCAACCTTCCTTAGAGCAATAGCTCTTCGATGCTCGCATTATAGGATTTCTTTCAGTTCGTAACTTCGCTTTCCGGATCAAAGATATTGCTATTGGTGAGATAGGTTCAGCTGACTCATCGATAAGTCATCGCCTTTCAAAAGAAGAATTCTGGATCAGTGGCTTTAGAAAGATCGTATATAGGTAGGCCGGGTCATCCACGTGCCATGTTCACCGGAGTGACTTCGCGGATCGAAGGAAATAGACAATGCCAGGGGTGGAAAAGTGAAATGAGACAGAAATCAATTCTCAAATTTCTAGGTTTAGAAATTTCTTTTCGCGGTGCTTATTGTGGTCTTTGTATGTCCAGTCGATTGGTATGTCCGGGGCGAGAGATTCCAGATTGATTGTTCAACCTAGTTGCTCAACCTAGAGAGATTCGAATAGTAGATAAAGTAGCTAGTCCTGCCCTCGTAAGGACCTTATTGCCTTTTTCGCCTTGCCTTTCTTACTGAATTACCTTCTTTACTTTCTTTTATTTCCTTTCGGGGATTACCTATGCTACCGCCTCTTATGAAAAAGGAATTTCTAGACCAATGTGGGAATACCATGACAGACTTTCTCTAAGAGGAGTAGTAGGAAGAATCAATAGTTAGTTGATACCACTCACAGGGCGTAGCCAAATCCGAATTTTTTATGGAATTCCCTAAGCAATCGTAAGTCCAACAATTGGTCTTTAGCCTTTCTTCCCAGTTAAGTGAAAGATTCCCTTCTTTCCTACCTTATCTCCTTTCCTCCCTCCCGAACTCTCGTAACCTTATAGTAGGTATTATGCATTACATCGGTAATAGTGAGAAGCTACCTCTGAATAAGGAAAAGAAGGCCCATGTATAATCTATCCTCACTAATCGCCTACCTCATAGCTGTCTTGTAGGATCTTTCTTTCATTATTGTACTCTGGTCCATGGTACTGTATTCTTCCTTTCTCCCTATCTATGAGTGGTCAATAGACATGGTGTGGGGATATAGAATCTTTCATCCTAAGGACATAGCCGGCTCCCGCCTATCTTTCTTCCTTCTTCTTTATCTTAGGCGCAGCGCATGTCTGTAAAGCACCTACTACCATTTACCTTAAGCCTGACCTCTTTACAGTCTATTGAACTAGAGACACTTGTAGGCCTTTGTACTCTTTGACGACCTATTCCACTTTCTACTTATCTTTTCGGTAGCTGAATGGGCTAAAAAGCCTTTAATGTGATAGCCCTTTTCCCTCTTTCACTCACTATGGGACTGTCAAACTCTCAATGTCTAGGTCTCTTATTTTATTGCCTTTCTTTCAACCATGCTTCTTTTTAGCACCGCGTACTACCTCTATCCTTGCGTAAGATTCATGCTTTCTATTAGTTCCCTTGTTGATTCAGATTCTAAAGAAGATTCTTTTCAACATCCTCCCCCACTTGAATAATAAAGAATTTCAGATTCAAGATAGCTGGTCAAATTCGCCTTCACTGAGTCCCCTCGCTTGCTATGATCGGACTTAGGACTCCCTAGGAAAAAGCTATGGCTTGACAGAGGCTCCTCGTCCGTTAGTCTGGAGGGACTTTTTCACTTCTATTTTTATCGTCCTTCGCCAAAGTTTTACCTGCATTTTTCTTCCTATTTTAAACGTCTTCACAGTCCTATGTCTCTGGGAACGATCGATGACTAAGAAGATTGAAAAGACCTCAAAGAACGGGCTTTGACGATTCTGAAAGCGAAGAAGAAATTTTTCCCCTGTTCTTTGAAGTCTGCACTTGAATTCTTCCTGTGATGTGAGTTAATCCTATCAAGACGACTCTTCCGAAATATAGTAAGATACGGTATACAAAGAAAAAGAGATCAAATTTGGTCTTTCTATACTTTACTTTCACCGGCTGTGATTGATGGTAAGAAGAAGTTCTTTTCTCCCATGCTTTCCTTTGGTCAACAACCAAGAAAAGTCCTCCTTTAGTTCAAAAAGTACTCGTCCAGGAAGGCCTCTCTTTCTGTTTGTAGGGAATCATTATTTCTCAATCAATCAATAATGCCTCAACTGGATAAATTCACGTATTTTACACAATTCTTCTGGTTATGCCTTTCCCTCTTTACTTTCTATATTGCTATATGCAATGATGGAGATGGAATACTTGGGATCAGCAGAATTCTCAAACTACGGAACCAACTGCTTTCACACCGGGAGAACAAGATCCAGAGCAAGGACCCCAATGGTTTGGAAGATATTTTGAGAAAAGGCTTTAGCACCGGTCTATCCTATATGTACTCCACTTTATTCGAAGTCTCCCAATGGTGTCAGGGCCGCGACCCTTTGGTAGAATTGAAAAGAGAATTGCAGAATAACTCTTATTTCTGTAGTTTCGGAGAAATGAGTGCCGGAGAAAGAATGCAAGAACATCTATTATATCTCCTATTGGTGCCCTCTTGCGCTTCTCCCATGCCAGGATGGGTGAAAACTTGTAGGAATGACCTAATGCTAATGCATATTCTACACGGCCAAGGAAGCATCGCTTTGTAAGTCTCATTATGACTTACTTGGTCGTTCGGCTTCTTTACCGTTCAGAATAGTGGAATATAAGGTACTACAAGAAAGAGAGACTCCTTTTAGCCCCGCGAAGACAGACCTTCAGAAAGGTTCTCGAGATTCTCAATCACTCTTTTTTTAGTGGGGAGGAAGATTATGGGAGGGAAAAAGAAAAGGAATAAAGTGAGCGTAAGCTATGAAGCGCAAGCGCATTTCGCTCTATTCTTTCCGTAGCTAACGCTTTTAGCTTTCTAAGAGAGCAATCCCTTTCATTTTGGGAGCGAGACCAAGCCGAGCCACTAGTAGACTAAGCCCTTCCCACCTGTCAACTTTCATAAATGAATTGTAGCCTCAACCAGAGACATCAACTAGCGCCTTTGATCTTAGGCCCCGGAAGAAAGTTTGACGAAAGTGAAGTAAATGGAATTCAGACTTTCAAAAAATGCTTGCGGAAAATCAAAGAAAAAGAAAGCGAATCCATTTTCCCACCGGTTTCATCGATCAAAGCAACGATTCTCTTCTCAAAGAAAGAAATAGAGAGATCCGTTGAGAGTTAGACTTCTATCAATATCAATGCAATGAAAGAACCATCCTTTCCTATTTCTTTGTCCTGTTAGATAGAAAAGAGACCGATTGACAGGGGGCGGGATCGAAGGGCGGGTTAGATGGAAGAGAAGGGTCTATATGTAAGGGTCCATATGATTGCATCTCAAAGGCACTCTTATCATTTAGTAGATCCAAGTCCATGGCCGATTTCGGGTTCACTCGGAGCTTTGGCCACCACCGTAGGAGGTGTGATGTACATGCATGCATTTCAAGAGGGTGAAACACTTCTCAGTTTGGGACTCACCTTTCTCCTATATACTATGTTTGTATGGTGGCGCGATGTTCTACGTGAATCCACGTTGGAAGGGCATCATACGAAAATCGTACAATTAGGACCTCGATACGGCTTTCTTCTCTTTATCGTTTCGGAGGTTATGTTCTTTTTTGCTCTTTTTCGGGCTTCTTTTCATTCTTCTTTGGCACCTACGGTAGAGATCGGGGGTATTTGGCCCCCTAAAGGGATTGGGGTTTTAGATCCTCGGGAAATCCCTTTTCTGAATACGCTTATTCCCCTTTCATCCGGAGCAGCCGTAACTTGGGCGCATCATGCTATACTCGCGGGAAAGGCAAAAGGAGCAGTTTACGCTTTAGTACTTACCGTATTACTAGCTCTAGTATTCACCGCCTTTCAAGGAATGGAATATTATCAAGCACCCTTTACTATTTCAGATAGTATTTATGGTTCTACCTTTTTCTTAGCAACTGGCTTTCATGGTTTTCATGTGATTATAGGTACTCTTTTCTCGATCATATGTGCTATTCGCCAATATCGTGGTCATCTTACCAAGGAGCATCACGTTGGATTTGAAGCAGCTGCATGGTACTGGCATTTTGTAGACGTGGTTTGGTTATTCCTATTTGTTTCTATCTATTGGTGGGGAGGTATATGAAAGAAGGAAGAAAAAAATTGGAGAAAAAAAGCTGGCAGAAAGCAGATAGATAAAACAGCTTTTCCAACGAATAAAAACTACTGCATTTCTGCTCCCTTGGTTCCTTTTGCTATTTTCATTTTTGAAGGATATATACAAGAAAGTCCTAATACTCAAGAAGACTATTGACACTGTACGATTATTGCAAAAAGTCGCGTGGAACATCAATTCATTTTTGAAAGCCCTTCTACTCAATAAAATGCAAACACGAACTTTCTTTTTTATCTATTTAAAATTGGTATTTTGAATCCTCATTTTCATCTTTCTCTTTTTTTATTCTTGAATTATTAAGAAATAGAAGAACCCAATGGATCAAAGTCTTTTCAAGGCATAAGGAAATTCTCATCAATTTCTAAGAACTTCCAGGAGCCCCTTGGATCAATCAGCACTGGAAGGCATCCCTTTTTCGAAAGAGGGCAACTTTCTGTGGAAAAGATCAATGCATGAAGACACCCCAATCCAGAGAAGACGAAGATAGAAGCATGTTTCGTACCATACCCATATGATAACAAGTGCTTAATATTCCATCTGGGAACCATAACCAAACCGTCAGTCTTTATCAGTTGATTTTTTTTGAAGCGGGTACTAACTCTACTATCCTATCATGCAGTTACTTCCTTTTCAGTAGTTAGCTTTCCAATTCCGGTTGATAAAAGTAAGAAGGAAGAGTCAAGGAGTTAACCCTTTCTACTCATAGGCTTTCCAGTCCAATAGCAATCCAATAGAAAAGGTATACTAGGCTTCCTGCTGCTAGGGTTAGGTTGCTTATTCCAGTCTGCTGGAACAAGGAAGAGTAATCTATAGAGGATGAGGAATCCTGTCTTTTAGCTTCTTTTCCTTAGCGAAATCTTTATTGAATTTGCTAAGAAGGTAACTAAGACTTTCTAGTATGATAGAGCCTTGGCGTGAGACCGAGGAAGTCTTAACTGTGGTAGGCCTGCTATGTCTTTGGCCGCAGGGATTGAGAAAGATAAGGAAAAGGTCTATCTTCTTCTGGGCGAGCTCTACCCTTTTCTTTCATTCCAGTATCACAGAGACTCTTTCCTTTCGTCCTTCTGGCAAGGGTTTGAAGAGGGGCTTGGTAGCTAGGAAAGTAAAGTCCGGGAGGAAGGCGAGATGAGAAAAGCGTCTGTGTCCAAGCCAATCATAAAATTGCTGCTACTGTCGAGAGAAAGAGAAAGACAATGCCAAAATGGAAGGATGATTGTGTAAAGCTGCTATCTCATTCCAGTCAGAACCTTATAGATTTCCCTCCGCCATTGGCCCAAGGAAAATAAGTGCAAGAAAAAGAATAGGTCGAAGCCATGCTAACAGAAGAAAGCTCCTATTTCCGTCTGGTCCAATAGATGTAACTGGAACCTTTCCGGTCGAGTCGGAAGTCATTTCTAATGAAAAAAGGTTCCGGTGGAAAGACTTTCAAACGACGCATCCACGGATCTGCAAAGTGAAGAAAGCTTCTTTTCCGCCTTGTTCTCTCTTTCGTGATCAAAGCGAGTCTTGTCGGACTAGGAGCTCCACTGGGCTTGACCGTGGGAAATTGACTTATGAAAGATAAAGAAAGAATAACGTACGTAAGTAGACTAACTATAAGTAGTAGGAGTACCCGTCAAAGGGAAAATTCATATCATTTAGAAAAGATCCGATACCAAGTGACAGCGCACTAGCTGGTCGGTGTGAATGAGAAAGAAGTTAGTCTTTCTGGAACGTCACATCGTAGAATAGCAACATCTTTCTTATTACAGCACAAAGAAAAAAAGTAATTGCGTATAGAGAGAGAGTCCCCGCTAAGAGAAAGAAAGGCTTTTTGCCTAGGATCGTACCGTAGAAAGAAAGAAAGGAAAGACTTCCTACTTGAATCATCTATCTACTTTCGTGTACTGATTCTTTTCGAGATTGGGTTGGTCTTCAGTGTGCCGGGTCAAAGAAAGAAAGAGAATAAGAAGAAAAAGAATCATACGCCCATCCCATGTTGGTTGGAAAAAGCCAACCGGCAATTAGTCTCTCTTTTAGTCTTCAGGACTAATCAATGGAGATTGATCGTAAGAAGGAGGGACTTCTTTCGTTTAGAATCCAAATTCTTGTTCTTTTCCTTCTTCCTTGCCTTTCTTTCGAACAGCCAGCGCCCAAAGATGCTCTATTGAGCCGGTCCCCGTCTGATCTAGTAGAAGTCAGTTGGCAAGTAAGGAAGTCAAGTCCGGATGGCTTGGATCCTCTTACTTTCCCTCCCTTTCCCATGCTTCTTTGTTGGTCAACAACCAACTACCAGTAAGTCCTCCTTTAGTCCAAGAAAAGCGGAATTTTTACATAACATAAAAAGGGTGGTTATGGAGCAATTGTTTTCGCATAGGATCGATCTCTGGGAAGAGGACAATTCTATCTACAAAAGGACGCATTCTCTGGAGGACCTATATCGAATGATAGATTTTTTGTCTTCTAATGGGTCTCTCTTCCGTCCGATGTCTCCTTACTTCATTCCTAAGAACGGTGGTCTCCTTCGTTCCATAACTCAACCTGATCCTTCTGATCTTTAAGTCTTACAGGGCCTTATTCTTTTCCTGACCAATCGTTAGATCCTCATTTCTCTTTCTGACTCACCCTCTTTTAATATTAACAAGTAGGAAGAGTTTCTCCTACAACAGTAGGTCTATAGTGTTAAGCATCTAGTGTTCGGGACGTCCTCGTGCGTGGTATCCACCCTTAAATTAAAAAAGACGGGCTTTTCTAAAATCTTCCTTGCTTGTAATGCTCAAAAAGAATGAAAGAATTGTTGAAAGCTAGCACTTGAGGATTCATGTTCTCCATCACTTGAATCTGCTCTGGCACTTCCGTCAAAAGGCTTAAAGGATTTCTCGCTGTGAAAGCACAGAAGTTCCTCTCAAGGATGCGCGTCATTACGGTGAATCCTTCTTCTTCACTGCCAGCCTTGAACTTTCTCTGGCGGGAAAGGATGGTACTTCGTTGTACTTAGACGATCAAAGGAATCGAAGCACATAAAGATTTAGCATTAACGGCTTTCCTCCCCACGGAACTGCCCGCGTAAGATGGCAAGTCTTCATTCATAGAAAGAAATCCTTTTCGGGTTAAAGAAGAAGGAATTAATAAATCGAATACAGAAAAAAGTAGAGAGACTCGCAACCTTGAAGAGAATTCTTTTGCTATTCTAAAAATGCTTTCATGAGACATCCACTTAGCTATCTCTAACCGGAGAAGAAAGATGTCACATGGGGCATCAAACGTGCTACATCCTCTAGCTTTTCTAGTTCCCGTTAATTTGATGCACCAATCAAGAGTATTTTCGCTATACCATCTTTAGACTAAAAAGTAGGTTATAGTACTAGCACATATTGCGCATCGCCAAAGAGAAGGGCAAAAGAATCTGTTTCAAGAGGTGTTCTTCCTGCTAAGCAGCTTTCATCGGAAAGTAGTCCTATTAAAGAAGTAGCTTGGAACTTAAGTTAAGACTGACGCTGGATCAATCCTTTCTATTAGTGGGCATCCGTCCTTTTGGGGCAAGAAAGTCTGATCCGATCTTCGTTAATGAGAACAAATGAGAAGCTTTCACCCATGTGCCGTTGGGAGCAAATGAATCGAAAAAGGAAGGCTTTTCGGACTCAAAACCCATTAAGGGCAGTGTGCCAACCACAAAGAGAAAAGGTAAAGTATGAATCAAAGCGGGCAGTTCTGGATGTCGTCTCCGATCGTAGGTGGAGGAATCCCCGGTTTCAAGGGATGTTGCGAGACTTCTCGATATTAGTGAAGCTCTAACTAATTCCTCCCTTACGTCAATGGAAGGAAAGTTCCAATCTTTGCCAAAAACGACCCACTTTATTAACTAAGTAAGTGACATGATTCCGATTTCAAGCAAAGTCTGTGGAAAAAGTCTCATTCAATATAGAGCAAGAAAACGGCATAGCCTTAGCTATACGGCTTTGACGCTAGCGCGCTAATCCTCTTTGCTTGTTGTATGCGCTGCTCTTTTCTTTTCTTTTTTATCGCATCGTCTCAGTTTCTTTTTTTATTTTCTTTATTTCTTGCTCTGTTTCCCGCTGGATTGATTGAAAAGTGCGTTAATCCTTATGCAGCAAAGGAACCAACCGTATGAGCGTGACTAACTTATAGGGCTTCTTAGCTAGCGTCTTTCTCCGTATGCTTTGTTGCTATAGGCTTTATACCAGTGTGTCAATCCTTTTACCCATCAAGAAAGAGGCCTGTTTTTTTCGTTATAGGAATGAGACTTTCTTCTAACTTTTGAGGTATCCATCCGTAAGTAACTTAGCGCTAGATTATTCAGGGTCTCCTGTTCCTTCTTCCACTTCTTCATCAACTTCTCTTTCACATGACTCCGCCGTAGGTGCTTTAGTTTAGGTATCCAAGTTCGGTCCTTCTATCTCCCCGGACAAAGCAGCCAACAAGGCTTCGATACTCGTCCTTGGATAGCGTAAGCTACCGCTAGGCTTTAACACGCGCTAATCCTGATGCTTGTTCCGTATTGAAGCCAGTTATTCCACTTCACCCAAGCCTTTCTTTTTTTGATGAATCGTTCCACGTGAGCTCTTTTCAAAGCGTATTGGCACTCTTTCTCTTCCTCTATGAAAGCTTTCTCATTCGCGCCTTCTCGATCTAATAAGGCGGGGAGTGTCTACTATAATATTCTCTCGTTCAAGGCTCGAAGCTCCTTAGCTATATGGCTTTCGCACAGTGTCCCTAGGGGCTTTTCAGCCTTAACTTGCAATTTCCGTAGAAAAAGAAAGACTCCGGTCGATCCTACTCCCGGCTTTTTTGACACTCCATATTCTTTTCAAGAACTGCTTAGAACATAGAAGATTTACTGATTCAGGAATTCAGGATGACCCTGGTTCGCTATCGTTCAGTCAAGAGGGAACTTTCCGTTAAGATTGAGACTCTTATAGCCTTCACTCTGCTACGCTCCTTCTTTCGAGAGCAGGACTACCGCCTTGAAGGGCCGTTAAAGCGAACCATTCCTCTCTTTCGTATACGAGCTGTGAGTAGCTGTCTCGTCCGCTCGTGGCTCCCCCACTAAGTGAGAAGGAGCAAGTGGAAGGTTCATTCTACTTTTATCTTCCTCATCTGGTGGAGCGCTTCCTTTAGTTTTTGTATGCAAACTCCGCTTGTGGTAGGACCGTGTCACAAAGTCTTGGATGTTCACCACCTACTAAGCTTCTCAAAAAGTTTCCAAGTGAACGTACTCTTCCTCGCTTTGGAGAATCTTTAATAAAGCAATACTGATCCCAGAAAGAAAGAAAAAAGCTCCTTCACCATAGGCATCTTTCTCTTTGATTTCGCCACCGAGGATGCCGCTGCACATCAAATAGTATTCTTTGCTTTGTTGCAATAGACATGGATTGATCAAAATTTTCCGGGTAGACAAATAGTAATTTACCGAGGGAGACAGGAACCCCCTCAATCAATAGGTAGGGGGAAGTCAGGAGACTGAGAAGGAAAGAGAAGGTCAGGCATGCATCTGGGTAGAGAAATTCCATGGATCTTCTTTCCGTAGTTTCTAATTCAAGTTTGAGATATGAGTCCATCAACCTTCACCCGTCTTTAGTGCTTTTTGGGGAACCTTGAATACTCATAACTGAGTCAATCTCAACTAGAATCTTTACCTAAACCTAAAGGAAGCTCAAACTCCTATTTGAATTTCATCTTTAGCACCCTCGGTGTGTTCTTTTCTTCACCATTTAGGTAGACTTTCAAAGGAGTTCTTTTTTCTAGGAGTTTGCGGATTGATTGCCTGAATCTTCGGTGAATAAGACTCTTTCCAAAGAAGGATTAGTCTCATTTAATGACAAATCCATATATTCTTATAGGAATAGTTCGTCTTGTTTAACTTCCTCAGTTGAGTGAAAAAGAAGAAGATTGGCTGCTTCCAGTCATTCTAATGAAGTTCTATCATTCATTCCCAAGGCTAGACCCAGGTTTTTAATCGACGTCCAATTCCTGTCTCAGGAGTAAAAAAAAGCCCTTAGCGCCCCGGGCGAGAACAAGAGACAGGTCTCCGGAATGGAAGGGAAGGACGATCTCTGTCTGTTGGTAAAGGCTACATGGATTCGATAGTAAGACGACAACATAACTCTACTGGAAAAGAAGAACTCTTGCTATAAATCGACCTATACCTTCATTCTTTCTAACGAAAAAAGGAGTATATCTTTCACATATTTTCACATATTTTTCCAGATATATATGAGAAAGCACTGAAGTCCATTTTCCCTCGTAAACATCTTTTTCTTGAGTGCAAAGTCAACCTCAACATAGATGCAAAAGTACATCCAATCCAAATCAGATAAGAAAGAGAAGGAACTTATTTGCTTAGACCTGCCTTTACAGACATAAGAGGCAACCCTTACTTCTGCCTGACTCTTCCCAATGGTTGAGCGAGTGAATGGTCTTAGGAGTGAACTTATGACATTGGGGAAGCTAATCGAAAAGATTAATAACTCTCTTAATGCGGGGAAATACCCAGTCTCAAGGAAGTGGTAAGCCTTGTAGATAGATCTGGAATCCTTACTGATTCTCTTTCTACGCCACTTTTCCCCGATTCTGGACCTAATTCTGAATCCAGCTCTATAGAATGAATTCTCTTTCTCCCGGAAATCTAAGAGAGGGATTCATAGTCTTCCTTGAAAGAAATCTGTATTCTAGGTGCAAAAAGGTTCCCCCCTAGCTCATAGTCTTAGCTTTCTTCGTATGAAGATTGTAAATAAAATTCTTGGTGGTTTGAACTGCTTATCCCCCGATATTGGGGACTCTCTTTCTATCTCCTTGGTACTTAGCTAGCTACCTCTGATTCTGACAGGAACCCTAATTCTAGGTATTTGAAAGCTTAGATAGAGGATGGAAAGAATTCTGGGTACAAACGGATTCCTTCCCTTGAATAGTTGCCTTGATTAGGATCCGGATCTTTCTTTGGGAAGCTGTTCTAACCTTGAATTAGGATTTCCCGTATCAGAGAAAGGGCAAGAAAGAGAGTCTAAGCCCAACCTATGTCGTGGACTGGGAGTTCTAGGCAGACAGCTAAGACAAGACAGATATCAGATATCAGATATTAGATATTAGGCTTGGCAAGAGAGGCTTTGATATGTGTTACGCAGACAGCCGATCCGAGGGAAAGACTTACTTGCTCTATCGAGAAATTCGCTCATGACTCTATCTAAATACATATAAGAGAGGACTGGCTAATCCTATGGTAGCTCTACTGCTACTGGGAAGCTATATCCTGATATGCTACACTCGACAGCTGCTTTGAAAGTGCATCTGGCTGGAGAAAAGATCTCTTCTTCCCAATGGTTCTACTTTTCGTTAAGAGTTTGAGCTATTTTTGTCCCTTGACTCAGTCGATCTTTATGATGCCAAAATTGCTATTGAGATATAAGAAGTTCTCCTTCCATCTTTTAATTGGCTTGGTTGACATTCTGTAATTGAAGAGTATCTGGTTTTAGCCAAAGCTCCGGTTGGGTTCCGCTACTGAACCCGCCTTAAGAAGAACTGGTTTTGCAGATGTGCGAGAATGAGTTGCAAATGGACCTTTTCTTTCTTCTGACTGCCAGGCTTTCCATTTCTATAGATGAAGCAGCTAATATGTGCCCGCTGTTTTGCTTCTATCTTCCGAAAACTACTCACAGGTATTCATCTGGGCCTCTTTCTCTTCTCCGCGGACGGATATATACATAGAAGAATAATCAGTCTTCTATCCTTGCCTAGTTCCATTTCTGGTGGAAGCTAATTCAGTTGCAGCTACTGATCTTGTTCTCATTCTATATGGCTTTTTTGATCCGATTGGACATATTCGGTCGTATCGCCCAAGTTCTATCTCTGGTTGCAGCTACCGAAATCCGCTCTTAAGCAATCGCTTTCATATGTGGGAGAAGGAGCTCAAAATTATCCTTTTCTCACTCTCAAGTCTATGCCTTCTCGATTTGCCACAATTACGTAATATCAGTTCAATGCCTAGTGGAATTTAGACTTTCGGCACGTCTTTCTCGTGCTTTATTTCTTTTCCCAGTTTAGAATTTAGAGTTTGAGACTCTCTTGGGCATACCTTCTTTTCCGGCTGTCTGGCTTAGCCGCCCTTTCTGATGGAAGAATTGCTATTGCTCTCATGCCAGGATTTCCATTTGTTTATAAGAAGCAGGCAGTATTTCGCCCAAGTTCAGGTCCTGTCCCCGTATACTGATCCAAAGAAGTCCCTTCTAAAGAGAATAGATCCCCAGTGGTGTATTTTCCCTTTCTTTCTTCTAGCTCAAATGAGCATCTTACGTGGATTCTATTCCCCTTTTCCTTTCGTGAGAGGATGTAAATCCGCATTCTTGCTTGGTACAAACTGCTTACTCTCTTGGTTCCTACGATTTGGCACAGTAAGGTGGGCAATAAAAAGCATTCTCACTGCTCTATTAGTTAGCCTTCCCTTTGAGAATTTCTTCGCTAAGAAAAGCGGATCAAATAGCTGATTCAAGCCCTTTTCTAGCTCAAGGCAGAGGGAAAGTCTTTGATTGACCGCATCCATCCCATCTCCTCCTGGAAAAAGATTAGCCGAGCTTGCCAGTTGGCGATTGGGCGAATATGCAGAAGTGGAATTCGAATAATCCAGTCGAAGAGTCAGTGCTACAGAAGTAGATGGCGTCCTCGAAAACCAAATCTAATCGGAAGAAGAAAGGGGGAATTCCTAGCTTTCATCTTAGCCCTCTCTTAGTAGCGAAGTAGCCGCCTCAGACTAGAAAGTCAAAGACGAAAGTTCCCGGCTATTCTATTAGTGGGATTGGTCCTTCTAAGCCTCAAAGAAGATGAAATAGCTTCGAAAGTCTCGTGCCCATTGAAGGTATTGAAGGAAGTACTTCCTTGAGCTTAGCTATTCAGTATCTCGCGGGAAATGAATCCCATTGAAGTCACGGATTCAAAGCTCCGCTCAGACCCGGAAGATGAGCTTCTAGGGCAGTCAAGGCCAGGTCCGTCCTTCTTTGAGATAGGGAAGAAGGCCTATGGCGGCATCAAAGTGAAAAGGAGCGGCTTGTGCATAAATTGAGTCAGAATGTACACTGCATAACTAATGTCCGGACGCGGGATCGTGAGTGAGATAAAGCAAAGCCGAAAACGACTGAGAAGAGCAAGAAAAGAAAGTTGCTGAGAAAGGGATTCATAAAGAGTGATCTGAGGAGAAAGCCCCTGCGAGCAAAGACTGAGTCCATTTTTTATAGCAGTTGCGAGAGGCCTGACGGAGCCCATAAAGAGACTGATAAAGGCGGCAACTACTTTCTCCCCCACAAGCCGGAAAAATCTTCATCTAGACCTCTTCTTCAAGATCAGCATGCAAGAAGGCCTTGTTGACATCCGAGTTCCCGCGTACCGAAGCAATGGCAAGAAGGCATGGCACCACCCTAAGCAGTTTTCCCACCGGGGCAAATGTTTCATGAAAATAGATGCCTTATGTATGAGTCTATCCCTTTGCCAGAAGACAAGCTTTCTATCTCTCCACAGTGCCATCCGGATACAATTTCGTCTATATATAACCATTTCTAAAAAGGAGCCTCTTTCTCAGGTGCTAAGGGCACAAGTGTCCAAGTGTGATTGCCTTCGAACCCCCTTTCCCTTGGCACTGACTATGGATACTTATTTCTATGCGAACCATAAGCATCGGAGACGCTTTCGTAGCTTAAGCCTAGTCTGCACTCTTTCTTCCGGCGGGGACGACTCTCGCTATCCCTAACTAGTCATTTAAGCGTGCAAGCCTGAGATCTCCTTAGGTGTACCCAAAAGAGGACTCTCTAGCTCCTTGAGTAGGCACTGCTGCTTACCTTTGATCGACGGCATCTTCCTACTTTCCCTCCCCGGAGTCAAACTATTCTAGCTCTGAGGGGAGGTTAAGGTCTCCCACCAATCCTATTCTCAATCCTAAGGCCAATTACGGGTCCAAAAAGCCTTCCATTAAGGTCTCATAGCTAAAACTATTCCTACTATCTATTGATCTTATATCTTACGTACCAGTTCTTAGGGAGCTTCGTCAGTCCTATCTCTAAGAATAGAAAGCCTAGTCAAAAGACCTCTTCGGTGCTTACCGTGAGGACAGCAGTTCTGAAATTATATTCTTTCTAGAAATGTTTTCCTGCTTATGCTTGGTACTAAGCGCATATTGTTCACGGAATTCACTACTTTTTCTATTTCAGTAAAAAAATATCGCTTCGAAGAAGGACTACGCCTATCTCCCCCCTAATCTGAGAGAACTAGCTATCATGCCAAGCTTGACGCTCTTGCTCTTGCACAGGAGGTTGCCATTTGGATCAATTTGTGTAAACGATCGCTTTCTATGAGTAAAATCCATTCGATAGCGGATTCCCATATGCAGAGATAGTCCGATGAACGGTGATTAATCCAGATGAGAAGGGAAAGACTGATGAGACTACCGATACCTCGAGTAAGTCATACCGAGCTTGGTGAAAGATAAAATGGTACTAGCTAAAGAGAAAAAGCAGACCAATTTCCTATCATACAAAGGAAAAAAGCTACTGTTGAAAGAGCGCTGGAATGTGGTGGACCGACGCACAGAGAATAGGCAAATAGAATACATGAGAAAAGACAAGGCCAAGGGGAGCATCGATGACTCTTCGATAATGTCCTCTTGCCGCTCGAGAATAACCTGTTTTCAGGACAAGAGGAATGACAGCAGGAAAGAAAGGTAAGTCAAATCCCACTCGTTTTTAGTTTTCGATGCTTTAGGAATTCATTCTTCCTCGCCCGCTCGGCTCCTGCTTTGGCTTGCTACGGTTTGACCGACCGGAATTGGGTAAAAAAAGAAGTGAAAACCTTTCTGGGTGTTTGGATTGGACATGGAATCCGCCAAGTAAAGAAGAGAAAATGCTCCGCTATACCTGATTGATCCTCGATGCAGAATAAAGGCTTCGAGAGAAACCTTGTTTGCGCACGAATTCATGTATATATTGTAACAATCGCTTCAATCAGTGCTATCTCCGGATGCAAGTCTATTCTTGAATGAGCTGGACTAGATGTGAGCCTTTTGATATAATGAAGATTTTATATAATCACTATCTATGTAGGGTCTATTTCCGCAACCAACTAAGGAATCCCGACTCCGCGACGAGAGTTCGGCTGTGGATAAATGGAAGCTAGGTCTACCAATAATAGTAGCGAGGATGCGCCCTGTGGAGATTTGTGCTAGTAATAGATGAGCTAGGAGCCGGGTAGTGGAGGGAGCTAAGCCGGAGAGATAGATTTCGGGAGTAATGAAAAACTACTAATTAGAGAAAGTTTGAGGCGAACTACCATTGATGGTTGACGGCGTCCTACCGGAAGCTTTCTTATGGTACCATTTCAAGATCTCTTTCTTTCCGACTCGGGAAAGCAGAAAGATCCGTACGCAACCAGCTCGACCAGAAGCTCAAGGTTGGCTTGAAATAAAGACCTCCGTAATAAAAGGAAGAAGAGGCCCCTCCGACCACGTAAACGCTCATTTATAGGACGTTTTCTTATGGTGATCTACCATTATAGTAAGGCTGGCTTCGACGAGTGATTTCGAGCTCTGACTTTGCCGAAGTGATAGGCTTGCGCCAACTCCAACTTGAGAACCGGGCACGCGGTGTGAGAGTCCGGCGTGACGGCGAATTGAGGGGGAGCTAGAATTTTTGATTAAAGCAAAGAGCTCTGAGGCGCTTAGACGCGTAGAAGATTCCGAGGGTGGTTAAGAGCGGACGATTCGACCGATGACAAGGAGCTTAAGCTTAACAATGAGTGTCAGCGGGCCTAAAAGACACGGTACAAAGGTGCTTAAATACGATCATCAGAAAGGTTTGGTTTGGCGGAAAGCCCCGGGTGATTATGACAATTCTCATTAGCTTTGTTAGAAGAAAAAGGTTGAACTCAAGCTCAAGGTCTAAAATAGGCAGTCTATTTTCGCTTATGGCTTTCTTCCCGGTTGGGATTTCATGGATAACATACAGACGCTCGCAATTGTCGTCTAAGTATTCCTCTTCTATTAGAATAGAACCTCTTATTATGAAAGAAATGCCTTGTTGATAGACTGAGCACATAGCTAACTCTTCTCAATAAATCGTGAAAATAGTTAGACGAAAGAGTCGACTAGCATAAGAAAAAATGGAAGGTATCCAAGAAATGCAATTGAAAGAATGACTGACGGCGCTAAGACAGGGATTCTTGTCTAACTAGCTTTTTTCTCTTGCCATATTGTCCCAGCCAGACGGAGGACTTTGACTATAAAGGCTACGAAGAATGGTTGAAAGCTTTCATCTTAGGCCTGAAGGAATTGAGATCTTCTTACTATTAGAGGGTGTTGAGCCTTGCTTATTTCACTTTCGGGAACTAGAAGGATTCAGTAGATTAGCTTTCTATAGATTCACTTAAGAAAGATATACGGCTGGTTCGCAGCTAGTTTAGCCTTCCTTATAGCTTCGCCAGCTATCCTAGCCTACTTCGCTAGCTAGACTATGGCAAGTCATTTATACCAAAAGACCAGGCCATCGACAACCAAGAGAGGGGTGAACCGACTCCCAGAGACTACTGGCCTTGAACTCCGTCGCCGGCTCCTGCTATTTCTTTTTCTTCATTTTCTTGGTAAGGGTAAGAGAGAAAACACTTTTTTCTTTCTCATTCTTTCTCATAAGAAAAATCCGCTATCTTCATTTCAGAGCTATATAGATAGGGAAATAGTATATTTATATATTTATAAAAGACTTTCATGATTGGGAATCGGCTTTCCATATTTTTACCTATCTCAGACTTTCCGTCTGCTTTACCTCATTCCATTTGTTCGCGAAAATTCACTTGTCTAATTTAGCCTATAGTATGATAAATGAAGGACTTAGAAAGGATTCTCAGCTTACTCTCTCTAACTTCTTTCTTGCTAAGGCCCAAAGAAGGATGTCTCCTCACTTCAGCATCTTCGGTCTCAGACTATTGTGATTGGTATGTGGAAAGAAGGCTTGGCCTTATAGAGGCTTATAGAGCAATTTGAGCCCTTCCTTTCTCTTCGAACTACTTCTGGAACTCTTCACTCCTGTATTTCAGAAGATCTTCCTCCAGGTCTTGAAGATAGTCCTCTTATTAGGCCAAAAGAAATGTTTACAGTAAAAGATGATACTGCTCGTGCTCAGCAAGGAGGGACCGCAGACTGCGATGTCAGAGATTTTCGGGAGGAGGACAATTCATATGGTGAAGAGTCAGAAGGTCCTAAAGCGCTAGGAGCTAAGGCTCCAGTTGATGCTTAAACTGCTGCTCCATCAAGAAGTGAAGACGCTGATGTGACAGATGTTGTGGCAGAGGAAAAGTAAGAGAGACCTTTTCAGATGCATCTCCCTATCTTCCTCTGTCCCTTGAATCTGTCTTCCTTCTTCACTTGAGATTCCTTCTTTGCTTATTGTCAGAATATAGAATCACATAGTCTACCTTTTTCCTTTTCACTTTAAGGAAAACCACTGGCTTTCAACCCTTGGACAGCTATCCTTGGCATGCGTGCTACTGGCCTACCTACTGAACTTCTACTGTCCTGCTACCAAGCATTCTCTCTTTACTCGCCTAAGGGCGCACTAAGAAAGATTGCTACAACGACAAAAGGAAAGAGAATGCACAACGAGGGAAGAAGCAAGAATGGAATTCACACGCACAAGAGACCTAAAGCCATGTAGCGACAAAAGCCTAAGGGAGCTTTTTTATAAGATTTACGCGGAAAGAAAAGGCAGTGAAAAGGCTCCAAGGGCCAGCTTCTTTCTCTTTTGCTTAGATGGCGAGGATTCTTTGAACCTAGAAAAACTTCTCAATGCCGAAATCTACTCTCACCTTTGTCAAGCCCAACCAAAAGGGTCCTTATGATCTGTATGCGACCCGTGGTCTTGGGAGTCTTGAGAGAATTCAGTTGTTGACAAGGGAAACTACATGGGAAGGAAATATCAGTACTTACTTTCTAGGTAGAGTTCTTATCATCCTTCCACTTTCTCAGGAGATCTGCTCGCCCGCATTCTTTCTACTTGCTGGAGGAGAGGAACTTCTAGTGATCACAAACTTTTTCCAATACCTTAAGTTCAAGTTGATTGATATAGTCTGCCAAGTGAGATTGATTCTAGCTTTATACCTCTGAACGAGAGTTCGTGAAATACTCTATTTCCAAGTGGATCTTGAAGGAAGTTTAGATAGACTTGATCCCCTCCCCTACTTCCATGCTTGAATTATGCAGTCTCTTTTCTTGCAGTCAAATTCAATGCATTCTTTCTGAATCTTTCTATTAAGTGCAAATCGCTACTTTTCACTTTTTATTTCTTATGATTATCACTTCCATTCAGGGCAAGGTCTTGAAAGCCAGCTTATTCCCCCAAAAGCAAGAACTGATGAAAGGGATGACTATTCTTCTTCAAATGCAAAGAGCTCTTATTCTATTATAGAAAAAAGAAAGAAATATCATTCCTCTCTTTCTATCTCCAACAGTTTTTTATCGAGCCGCCTCAACTCTCTTTATCATATCATCTGATCTCTCTTTTTCAAACTGACTGAAAGAGATTCAATCAAAAAAACAAGAGTGAAGACTTATATAAAGAAGAAAGAATCAAGTCCACGTCTTATAATCTCGTATCAGAAAGTCCTCAATCAAGATATTCAGTAGATATCTCCGTTCTCGCGGGCATAAGTTATAGTAAGAAAGTCTTGCGCATTCCTCACCCTTTCAAGGACCCCCGCTCAAGTCTTTCATGAAAGAAGAATTTTTGCAGAGGAATTCTTCCTAATATAGGTTCTCGAATCAAGGCTTTATCTCCCGTGAACATTCTAAGTAAGTAAGAAAGATCATAGAAAGCAAAAAGGCTAAGATCAGCTATGGGAATCTCAATCGACTGTCAAATAAGAGAAAAAGTTCTATTTTATTTTATCCTGGATTGAAAGCCCAGTCCTCGTCCTATCCTTCCCTCAATCAATGCAAGAATTCTGTACCTCACTGCCCTAATTCTACTCTTTGTTAGTTCACGTTCCCTTATGAAATAAGGATTCCTTGTGTAACCGAACTCTACTATGAATCAGAAGTTAGGCGTAAATATGCTTAACACTGTGTTCTTAGTAGAGTATTCTAAGTGCTAAAGGTAGGTCACAACCAGAATGACATCAAATTCAGTCCTTTGTCTTCTCAAGCAGTCTTGAATCGTTCGCTTCGAATACTTGTTCTCCGCACTTAGGCCGCCTATCTTCTTAGAAAAAAATAAAATCAGAAAGAAAAAAGGTTATTCCTTACAGAGGAAAGAGATCATCGACTAGTAGATGCTAGGTCTAGTGAGGTAGTAGTATAGAAAAGAATAAATGAGACTGGCGTAGGATTGGGAATGAAAGGCTAAGCTCCTATAGCTTATATTAAAGACGGGTCGGGGAGGGCCCTGCCTGCCTCAAAGAAAGTTGAAACTAATCGAGTTGTCGCAATCGCTAGTCTCAGGAAGAGGAGGAAGATGCAAATCTCGTAAAAGATAATCTTAATCATCAGGAGATGCATGGAGATCACGTGCAGTTGCGGCAAGATCAATCAAGTAGTAAAAGCACCCATGAATCTCGTGCTCAATCTCATCAAAGTGGGAAATCTCCTAGGTAGACCGAGAATAAGAAAAAATCCGAGTTCATCACCCTCTGCTCCGATTTCAACAAGTGGGCCCACAGTGACTTCAAAGTCAAAGTTGGCAGACATCAGTAATGAATCAAGTCAACGGTAAATCCTCCCATGCAAGGTCCATAACAAAAATAAGGGACCCGAAGAGAAAGCCTTATTTAGAAAGCCTTAAATTAAAGGCCATGGGTAGGTTTGAAAGTTCTGACCCTTTCCCTTTCTCTTCCCCCCGATCCCACTCATTGTCTTCACCCGAGCGTCGATCTTCGAATTGCGTACAAAAGGAAGTTGCTGTCGGATTTCCCGATGTTGGTATGACAAGACCCGGACTTAGCCGTGACACTCATCTATTCAACCCGACCTGACCTCCTCGAATGTGATCCCAACAGCTCGTAGTCATAGTCAAAGCTCGGGCTGAGGCTTCTTCACCCGGCCGGGCTTCAAAGTCAGAGTCGGAACTATTGAATTGAACCTCTTCCACTCGGGAAAGCTGCAGTCCTTCCTTACCTTTCATGGGATGAGACTTCCCCACTCTCTTTCTTGCTGTCTGGCTTTGTTGGTTGCTTTCTTCTAGCTGGAAAGAGTGCTGGAAGAGCCCTCCCCGTCTTAAGTTTCATGTGTGTGTGCACGAGCCAATTCAAGCTATAGCCCGCTCTCGCTTCTGTACTCTTTTTCCTATCTCTCTCTCGATATCCTTCTTTCATCCTTGCCATCTTCCAAACGAAATTGATTGGTACACCATCCATCCTGTGCTTGGTTCATGGGAACTGCAAGTTTGACAATCAAAGCTTGGGATATCTCATTTGATCTCAGCAAGCCGTCTCAGTGAGTATATTTTTCTTTCCTTCTGTGGCTTTGCCTCACTTTCGTAGTCTCTCATTCAATTCATCCCTACCCTATCGTAGGAAATTGCGTAGGAAAAGGAGGGAAGTGAGCGCACTAATAGCAGACTTTAACAGCAAAGCCACTCCACTACAAAGAAGGAGAGAACAATTGAAAGAACAATTAGAACTGGCCCTTAAAGCACTAGCACAGGAAGAAGCCGAGGCTACACAGCTGGGTGTTCCTAAACCAGACGAATCAACTAGGACACATAGCGATCAATTCTCTCATCAAGAAAGGCGTCCCTGGACTAAGAAAAGTCAAGTAGATAGGCAGATATTATGGGATCCTGCTGCCGGAGAACTTACGGAAGTTCGATTCGATCGTCCTGTTTGGGCAGGTGGCGAAGCCAATACAGATAGCCACTCAATTGATAGATCTCTTTACGATGATCAAGAGCCCGCAGAAAAGAAAATCCTTTGATTCGACGGCCGCTTCGATTCATGCAGCTACTATGGTAAGAGCTGGCCTTTTCATGATAGAAAGAGTCAATTTCCTTATATAGTGAACCAAGCTGCTAAAGAACGGAAAATCGTATTTGAATAAAATTTAAGGTTGAAATCCGCTCGCAATCTTCCCAGACAAATAAGTAAGATGCGAACGAAGTGGTACAGAAGCACGCCATTCGGAAGCCTGCTTTCCCGAGTTCAAGTGGAATTTTACCACACTGCGTGAACTCTTAATCGTCTCTTAGATATGATGTAATTCATTCGGGAAATGTCTCCCGAGCAATCTCAGTACATATGGCACTTGCGGATGTCTTAAATATCTTTTTTCTCCGCCCTAGTTTTAGATATCTTCTTCCTTGTCTAGAGGCTCTAAGGCTTAAGCGAGACCAGACATCTGCTTTTACTGCCGTTGGTTTTGTTCTCGTGGCCGTGTCCACACATATGGCTTTTTTAGATGGGGGCATCCCTCTCGAAAACGACGATTTGAAGAAAAATAGAGTACTCCTCGGTATAACTCATGCGTGAAAGAAAGCCCTTTACATGCCTTTTGAGGGAGAGTCTCCAATGAATGAAATTTTCACAAAATTATTATCTCCCGGCTTACTATTCTTTTCTTTGGCAGAGGGGGAAAAGCTGTAAGATTAGAAAGCGGGTCATCGGCCCTAGCCTTTGAGGAAAGGTAGAATCATTGGTAGGTTGCGGGTTAAGAAGCTAAACGGCTAACTCAATCCGATCAGAGGCAATCAATTAATCGAATGCGTTATTATCGAGAATCGCCCACTCTAGATGGCGTCGTCATCACCTGACACGTGCTAGCCTAGCCCTAAGAAATGGTAGTGCCCAGCTCGACTTAAGGTAAGGCAAGGAAGGAGCTAGGATTCTTAGGTCATTGATGCTTGCAGCTAATAGGTTACGGAGGGATAAGAGAAAGAAAATGAATGAGCCTAAAGGTTTAGCCTTGCTCAGAAGAATGGGCCTACACTGGGTGGGCAAGCAAGGTCTCCTAATATGACTTCTGGCCTTGCTGGGGCCTGGTGCTCACATTGCTAATGATCTTCGCGAAGTACTTTTAGTTCTCGGTTTGAGGCTTTGTTGTCGAAAAAAGCGGCTGCCATGACTGATGCAAGAACTGAAGTTGGGCCTAGTATGGCTGGAGTGGCTTTCACATCTCCGAATGCAAAATGTAAAGAATCAACTAAAGAGAAAGAAGGAAGCTTTGACTTCCTTTCCCCTCCCTTCTATATAAATACTAAGTAGTATCCTTAAAGCCTATCTGAATAAGGGCGTAATCACTCTTTACGCTCACTGGGATCTGGCTTGGAATAGATAACAATTCAAAAAGGAGAGGGAGCCCCAGCCCTGTTAAGCTACATTTGGTATGCTCACACTAGAGCGGGGGGACAATCCTTTCATGGATGGAGGAATGCGACTTACGTTAATGCTGTCTCCTCAGAAAGCCCCGAGTGGCTGAATAGTCCTAAATTCCCGTCTCTGCCCCTACTTGCTCTTGCTGTTAAAGGTTCATTTCATCAAGCCTCTAAGGCAAGAAAAGAGGTAGCCCTTATCCAAATTGCACTTTCTATTATAATTCTAGGGGAAGCAGCCTTGTCTTAATCCTCTTCAACCGCTTACGGATGAATCCACCTTCTTTGACGTATGTAAAGTAAGGACTCGTGGCTGGTCTATCCTAATTCCACTTGTATAATTTATCTTCTTCGAAGTTGGGATTCCTCTTATAGGTATAGTTCGAACACGGGCTTTTCCTCATTACATTACTAGGGTCCCGTGATGGTCTGTGTTTTCGCTTCCAATTAGCAGGGCCCATTTCGGTCCTAAAAAAATCCCAAGGAAGACCGGAACAATCCTTTTGAAGGTTACCTTTGAATTTTCTCCCTTTTCCTTTTCTTTGCTCTTGTCTTCGAAAGGGTCTTGGCCTTTTTCCGACGTCTCAAGTAGAGTCAAAAAATTTTATTTTCATAAGTCCCCTGTTGATCGCTATCCCCAACATCTTCAGATGAGGACAACAGAGAGTCGGTGCATAATGGATCTACGCCTGCCTTCGCAAGTTCTTTGGCAAGTTTGGACTCAAAGCGAAAATCAATTAGGTTATAACATTTGTTGATTCAGCTCTCACATGAAGCTAATTTTCAAAGGCTTTGGACCAAGGAAGAATGGTTGGTCAGTTCCCGGCTATTTAGATGGTGGAGGCCTGATCATCAGTCTTTATTCCTTTCGGGCTGCCAGGTTTACCAATGCATTTATTTAACAAGACATTTTTCTTTTCTCGTGCAAGAATCTTTGGAAAAGCCCTTTCTATTGATCATGCTACAGCCACATTGTCTCGGTCTAGTCTTGCAAAGGTCTTGATGTAAGTGGATTTGCTTAAAAAGCTGCTGCTTTCTAGAGTTTTTCTTGATTGTGGCGATGATTCTCCTAGTTTTCACCAAAGATTGGACTTTGAGAAGCTCCCATTCCATTGTAAACATTGTTCTATGGGCATAATCTTTCTACTTGCAAATTTGCTGCTGTCCATACTCCTAAGGATGTGAAAAATGACCGGGAAAGTGCTCAGAATGATAAGGAGGGAAAGAAGAAAGTCCTATTTCTCTTTCTGAAGCTAAGGAAGCCAAGAAAGGTGTGGTTGTTGAAGGGGAAAATTCCGCTAAGAATGCTGAACCTAAACAAAGCAATTCTACTCATCTTGCTAATGACAAAGACAAGGCGCTTGTCTTTCCGCTGGTTGCTAAGAACTAAGAGAGGTGGCATGCTGCCTAAGAAAATTAATGCTAAGATCATGCAAGCGGAGACAGATGCTTCCACTTCTGGAGTTCAACCTTGTGAGAACCCTAAGTCTATGCCTGTGACTGAGGAAGGGGTTGTTGCTGGGCTGAATGCTATCGATCTTCTTCTTATTGATGAGAGAGTGAAGGAAACCTTGCATGGGCAGATTGAGAGCACTCCTAAGGAACCTTTTCGGGGAGAAGGATGGTGATCATGATTCTATTTCAGATTCTGAAGTTCTTTTTCAAGAATAACTTTCTAAGATTCAGACTGAGGCTAAGGCTGTGGATGAAGTAAATCTCTCTCCTTGGCTATTTTTCGCCTTGCATTCCTAGCCCGGCCCATCCTTTCATTTCTCTTCAAAGGCTGCCATGCCCACTAATAAACAGCCTACCTATACGCAGTATCCGGCCCACCCTTACTACACACCCATGCCACCACAACCATTCACAGTTTGGTCTCAATCCTATTATCCGGTCTTCTCTTGGAACATATATATATGACAAGTCTGACTTTCTTTGTCTGATTCATGGTCTTCCGTGGGAATGAGCATCTGCGCACGAAGTAGCTAAGCTAAGCGCATGAGCTAGCATCAAAAGCGTAGCCTTACGCGCGGTAAATAAACGACTAGGTTCAGTCTTGCTGATAGGCGACCTAGCCAAGGAACTTGTTAGAGCGAAGAAAGCGGAATCCAGGCCCTAAAAAAGGCAAGAGTTGGCCGAGCTGTCGCAGATCAAAGTGCCGCTATGATTTTTAGATAGATTCCCCAAGCCATTGAAAAGAATAGCATTCTCGCGGTTGACGCAGTTGTCGATTTACTTCATATTCCAGGATCCACCTTTCCATTTGTAAAAGTCAAAAGTACCTTCGCTATCTCATTCCAACTCGTCTCAAAGGAACTGCTCAAAGTTTAGATTAAGCCTTGCTTGTAATATATGTCTGAGCATATGACGTCGGCAATTGCAAAAAAGAGCCTAATGCTGAAAATAGCTTTCAAGGCACATGAACATAAAGATAGCCATGGACCTTGCTCATGACCTAGGAGAACGTCCACTCCTACCTTTGAGTCTGACTCAACCATCACAGCTTCCACACAGAACTCCCTACACATTGGAAAGCCATCCCTGAGAACACACACCCTTCATCTGGCTTTCCTCTCCATAATAGTTTGAAAAGGCAGCACCATTGTGATATCTCAAAAGACCATCACCTGTACACTGAATAGATGGGCCATTAGTAGTAAGAAAAAGAAGAGAATTGGTAAGGGGATCCCATTTCCACCAGCTACCAGGCCTAAGCTATACATCAAGGATTACTTAATGAAGACATCAAAATCTGTGCAACACTATCCAAAGAAGACTGAGGTTTGCACGAATGGTGGAAAATGTACCAGTAATAAGAATTCTAGATGCCAGGCCTCTCCTTTGAGAAGTGAATTGGTTCCTGTTATTCTTGCCATAGAAGACTTTCTTTATTGTGTTCTCCCTGGAGCTAGCTATGAGTAGGATTTCCTCTGGAACTGCTTGAGAAAGAGTGAAACGAAATGCCCTATGGAGAAGCGTATGCTAACTTGCATCCGTTTTCTTTTTAGATTCAAGATCCATTATTCTTACAGTAAACATAATTCTTGGTTCAAACAGGTTTCTCTTTTGGATTTGGGACTTAGCTAGCTCCCTTGAACTTGACTCAATTTCATTCTGCTTGTTCATAGTCTTAGCTTTCTAGGGAAGCACTTTAAGTAAGTGACTACGTACAAACTGGGGCGACAGATGTAGTACTGCCCGGTGAGACTTTGTACTTGATAGTGGAAATAGCTTCTCAAGCCCGGATACTTGAATTCAACTGGTCCTGTCTTTGACCTACTAGAATTGACTGGGTACGCCTACCTGGCAGACTCTCTGGTAGGAAGATGGACTAGATACTATATATAGTAAAGGCAAGAAGGCATTCCTTCCGCGAATAGGCATACTGAAGTAGAAAGGTCGACCGATCAATCAATAGGATCTTCTAATGAGTTCTACTTCTAGCTTAGCGAAAAGGCCTTTAAGAAAGCCTAGCGGAGCCATTCATCAAGCTTTTTAGGCTCATAGGTATGAAAAAGCCTTGCTAAACGAACTGTACTTACTTCTTGACTGACTTCTCTCATCTCATCTGGAAGTAGTTTTACCTGCCTTCCTTACCTTATTACCTTCCCTGGATTCTCGAGGAATAGCTTTTCTGGCACGGCACTGACTTCTAAGATATTCTCTGCTCGAAGAATGTCCATCCGAGTTCTTCCTTTCGATATCTGCTGCCCTTGCCAACGAGTGATTGATAGGCTTTCTCACCATTTGCTTCTTCTATATGATTATCAGTTGAATAATTCTTCCTATCTGCCCCAATTAGACTAGGACCAGACAGAGTGAGATTCCTTGTAGACCTCTAGTTAAGGCATTTAGTCTAGCCCTGTAAGTAAGAAAGAGGACTTGTTTCTTCCTCCAGGAAGTCAACTGAGAAAGAAAATGCCCTTCTCTGATCAATCGGTGACAGAACAGGAGCCCTTACGGAGAAGAAATTCACCACATCGAATTGCTTAGAGAACATAGTTATTAGGAGGACTTAGCTTATGCATTCAAGTATCCCTTAACCAAAGGCTTAGAATATACATTCCCATTCGTCATTTCTAATAAAGCGGAAGGGGAAGAAAGTCTCTGGATTAGGTTCGGGACTTTCAAATTCTTTGCAAATGGAACTCCACGCAAAGGGAAAAGGCCCACTCGATAGGGGCGTTCTGATCCCATTCGTTATTTAACGTCTGGAAAAGCCAACTCGGTCATCATATAGCGGACTTCCTTTCGTGAGTAGAAAGTCTACTTCTCTCACATCCTCATCTTAGAGCATAAAGGCACCGATCATTGCGATAAGCGAACCTATCCTTTCACCAAAAGAAAAGCTACCATCTCTCTCTTATTGAATTCTGTCATAACTGGAGCACAGAGGTTGAAAAAGAAAGAATCTCACCTCATATCCTTCCTTTAGGTCCGCTCTAACCTGCAATAGTGCCTCTTATCGAGATTCTTGAACGAGAAGGAGTAAGCAATTATTTCAGAACCAAGAAATTTCGGGTCGTCGGCACAGCTTTAGCTTTCCGATAATCTTGATAAAACCTAGTCTGTTCTCATATCATATAGGACAGGGACCTCTTTCCCATCTGACCTGTGAATATACCATTCTCTTCTTATGACTACCTCTTTTTTTCCTTAACTTTCTCTTTTTAGAAGATCTTCCTAACGACCAGAATTCCCTCTTTTTACTTTACCTTTTGCTTTTCTGAAATCTTCTCGCACTTGATTTCAATGTATTTCATTTCGTATGTGCTTTTTCTTACTTGATTGATGGAATAGCAAGCCATTCATCGGCTTGTCCAGGTAAGGCGATAGCTATTGACTACACGGACTAAGACGTAAGGGAAAGAAATGATCTATCTTTACTTCAAAAATGAAAGATCCATGAAAAGTAGAAGAAAGTGCAGGCTAACTAATTACTACTTTTCTTTTTCTTCGCGTACTATAGAAAAGTCTCTTTTTTTTCCATCGCAGCAACCAAATGGCAATAAAAAGCGGATTCGACTTGTAGAAGAAAGGCTTTCAAGGCTTTCAATCCACCGAATTCTACCTCACTTTTTCTCAAGAGCGGCTATAACTCACTCTTTTTTCCATTGCTCTAGAGCTCAGAAATTCTTTCTTTACTTGTAATACGAGAGTTGCCAATTGAGATTCCCTTATTAAGGAAAAGGGGGGCGGAATGAAAGATTTCCAATCCTAAAAGGGAAGAAGCATCAGACTTAGAGGAAGATAAGTCGGAAAAGTTAGCAGCGGATGACCGTCCATAAGAACGTGGATTGAATACGGAAAGAAAGAAAACCTAGGAACGTTAACTAAGCTCACTCAAACAGAGTCCAGGGAAGTGGAGGACGGAATATTACGTCCCCGGTCCCCAAGAAAGAAAGCTATAGATCCCAATAAAAGTGATATCGGGGAAGGTTTTCCCTCGAATAAGCAAACAGCGGAACCACGCTTTAGGCCTCAAAGGCTTGACCGTACGTAAAAGCCCTCACTAAATACCCGGAAGAATGATAGCAGGAGAAAAAAAGGCAAACGAAAAAGATTCCATAATAGGCCTCTGAAAGGGAAGAAGCTTATACTCTAAGACTGATGCACTTGAATGCGGGAAAGAGTCATAGCGAGTCAACTGTGGAGCAAGACCTATATGCATAGATGAGAAAGCATTTGATAACTGGCTCCGGGGACATCTTTAATCTTTCCCAATTCGACAAGTGAAAGATCTCCTGATTGATCCAGATCGAGAGGTGAAAACCATGCAATTCAAATTGGTTGAAGGCAGATTGGCACTCTTCTTTTTCGCCAAAGCGTCACAGCAGACCCAGCAGGCACAGGCATCCTGTCATCAACCCACTTGTATAGCCTAAGGGCACTGCTTTGGGAGTTCATTTTCTCATCTTAGTTCAACCGGGAAGTTAAAAAAGGGGTCATTATAAAAGCAGACATGACTGATCCTCGGCCCCATGGTGGAAGTCTCTTTCGAGGATCACAGGAAGGTAGCAGCTCCACCACCTTAATACAAGTCCTGTGGTTTAGATCTTCCAAATAAGGACTTTCCCGGGCTTTGACTTTAGCTGAAATTAAGATT